TATCTCGTTTCTACACATCTTCTTTTTGTTTCCGGAGCCTATAGTGAGTTACAGACAGAGTTCGAAAAGGTCAAATCTTTGATGATTCCATCATACATGATTGAGTTTCAAAACCTTCTGGATAGGTATCCTCCATCTGAACTGAATTCTTTCTGGTTAAAGAATATCTTTCTAGTTCGTCTGAAACAATTAGGATATTTTCTAGAAGAAAAGTGGCGTTTTGTTTTTGGTGACAACGGGCTATGGTGGGGTGGTGTTCCGGTTATTAAATCAATCCCTTCTAAGAATCCATTTTTGAGTATCAATCTCAATCCCATCAATCGAATCACTTTTTCGAGAAATACGAGACATCTAAGTCATACAACTAAAGAGAGTTATTTATTCATAAGAAAAATAAAAAACGTGTACGTTGATTGGATGGATGATCATGATAGAATAGAATCCTTGGTCGCGAGCAGTTATTCGATTGATGATAAAGAAAGAGAATTCTTGGTTCAGTTCTCCAACGTAACGACAGAAAAAAGGATTGATCAAATTCTATTGAGTCTGACTCATAGTGATCATTTATCAAAGAATGACTCTGGTTATCAAATGATTGACGAGCCGGGAGCAATTTATTTAGGATACTTAGTTGACATGCATAAAAAGTATCTAATGAATTATGAGCTCAATACACCCTGTTTAGCAGAAAGACGGATATTCCTTGCTTATTATCACATACCCGCTTATTTACAAACCTCGTGTGGGGTGAATAGTTTTCATTTCCCATCTCATGGAAAAGCCTTTACGCTCCGCTTAGCCCTATCTCCCCCTAGGGGTATTTTAGTGATAGGTTCTATAGGAACTGGACGATCCTATTTGGTCAAATACCTAGTGAGAAACTCCTATCTTCCTTTCATTACAGTACTAATGAACAAGTTCATGGAGAACAAGCCTAACGGTGTGTTTGTTGATCTTGAAGAGAGTGATGACGAGAGTTATGCGAGTGATGACGATATTGATGATAGTGACGCGATTGATGATAGTGACGCTATTGGTGTGAGTGACAATATCGACTTTGACTTTGATATGGAGCTGGAGTTCATGACTGAGCTAACTGTGTATATGCTGACGGAAATAGACCAAATGTATATCACCCTTCAATTCGAATTAGTAGAAGCAATGTCTCCTTGCATAATATGGATTCCAAACATTCATCATCTGGATAGGGATGAGTCGCGTTTCTTATGCCTCGGTCTATTAGTGAGCCATCTCTCCGTCGATGTCTCCCTGCTGGATTGTGAAAGACGTTCCACTAGAAATAGTCTTGTTATTGCTTCGACTCATACTCCCCGAAAAGTGGATCCCGCTCTAATAGCTCCAGATAAATTCCATACATGCATTAAGACACGAAGGCTTCTTATTCCACAACAACAAAAGCACTTTTTTACTCTTTCGTATACTAGGGGATTTCACTTGGAAAAGAAAATGTTCCATACTAGTCCTAGTGGATTCGGGTCCACAATCCTGGGTTCCAATGTACTAGATCTTGTAGCACTTACCAATGAGGTCCTATCGATTAGTATTGCACAGAAGAAATCAATTATAGACACTAATCTAATTCGATCTGCTCTTCATAGACAAACTTGGGATTTGCGAGCCCACGTAACATCGACTCAGGATTATGGGGTCCTTTTCTATCAGATAGGAAGGGCTGTTGCACAAAAGGTATTTCTAAGTCCTTGCCTCATAGATCCTATATCTATCTATATGAAGAAGCAATTATGTATCGAAACGGATTCTTATTTGTACAAATGGTACTTCGAGCTTGGAATGAGCATGAAGAAATTAACGGTACTTCTTTATCTTTTGAGTTGTTCTGCCGGATCGGCTGCTCAAGACCTTTGGTCTCCACCCGGACCCCATGAAAAAAATTGGATCACTTCTTGTCGACTTGTTGAGAATGATTCGGATCTAGTTCAGGGTCTATTAGAAGTAGAAGGCACTCTGGTGGGATCCTCACGGACAAAAAAAGATTGCAGTCGGTTTGATAATGATCCAGTGACAGTGCTTCTTTGGCCCGAACCAAGGAATCCCTTCGATATGCTGCAAAATGGATGTTCTTCTATCCTTGATCGGGAATTTCTCTCTGAACAACCCATAGCGGATCAGGATGAATCCCAAGACCTCTTCGACCGGCGAGAGCTAGAGGACGATTTATTCAGTGCCACAGTTTGGGCTCCTAGAATATGGCGCCCTTGGGGTTTTCTATTTGATTATATCGAAAGGCCCGATTCATTGACATTTCCCTATGGGTGGACCGGGTCTTGGAACGTGCTTGATGCAGAGACTCAGGAGATGGAAAATGAAGGGAAGGAGGATTATAATCCTCCAGAGGAAGTTGAGTATAAGCTTCCAGAGCCAGAGAAGGATGAGCTTGAAGAGAATGATGAGAATGAGCTTCCAGAGAATGATAAGTATAAGCTTCCAGAGAATGATGATGATGAGGATGAGCTTGAAG